TTGGACGAATTATCCGAAGAAGATCGTTTAACTGTAGCCCGAGCACGAAAAATTGAGCGTTTCTTATCACAACCCTTCTTCGTGGCAGAAGTATTTACTGGTTCTCCAGGAAAATATGTCGGTCTTGCAGAAACAATTAGGGGATTTCGACTGATCCTTTCCGGAGAATTAGACAGTCTTCCCGAGCAAGCCTTTTATTTGGTGGGTAACATCGATGAAGTTACCGCGAAAGCTATAAACTTAGAAGAGGAGGGCAAATTAAAGAAATGACCTTAAATCTTTGTGTACTGACTCCTAATCGAATTATTTGGGATTCAGAAGTGAAAGAAATCATTTTATCTACTAATAGTGGTCAAATTGGCGTATTACCAAACCACGCCCCCATTGCCACGGCTGTAGATATAGGTCTTTTGAGAATACGCCTTAACAACGACCAATGGTTAACGGTGGCTCTGATGGGTGGTTTTGCTAGAATAGGTAATAATGAAATCACCATTTTAGGAAATGATGCGGAAATAAGTACTGATATTGATCCGCAAGAAGCTCAACAAGCTCTTGAAATAGCTGAAGCTAATTTGAGTGGAGCTGAGGGTAAGAGACAAGCAATTGAAGCGAATCTAGCTCTCAGACGAGCTAGGACACGAGTGGAGGCTGTCAATGTTATTTCCTACTAGTTAAGTCATTAGATCAAAATAAAAAGAATAAGTTTTTTAAAAGTTCTTTATATATACACCACATGTTGATTTTGCTAATTGAACACAATCAAGTCTAATCTGATAAAAAAAAAGAAGATGGGTAGAAAAACTTATTAGATATCATTTCATCGACTCCAGTATCTAATAAGTTCTACCTACTATTGGATTTGAACCAATGACTACCGCCGTATGAAAGCAATACTCTAACCGCTGAGTTAAGTAGGTCATTTATCACTACAAATAGGAACCCATCACTTCGGGAATTATAGATAGAATAGGATTTCCAAGCAATACTAATTTATTTCTGTTAAGCTTAAATAAAATAAATAAATCAGAGAGCTATCATGTGGGATTATGAAATATCTATCTTGACAAGAAATTGTCTATATGTTAAGATGTCTATAACAAGGGCTATAGCTCAGTTGGTAGAGCACCTCGTTTACACGTGCGCCAATGCTTTTCAAAGGAGCCAATTATGCAATGAACATAATTGATCGTATTGCAAAATTGATGTCTTACTCCATTCCATAGGTTCGAGGGAACAAGAGAACAATAGCCTGACCTGACAAATATTTGGTTCGGTCCGATTCAGGCGCTAATTAAGTTGCCAAATCAAATAGAACCCGCCAGTGATTTGATAGTTGATAAGGTAAATACCCATCCCATTCAATGCTAGGCATAATGAGTATAAGGGACTCAAAAAAACCTCTTTTCGCTCTATGAACTTGAAGGTGTATGAAGTCTCATATTCGACTGTTCCAGCGAGAGGCGATAGAGATTCTATTTAACTTAGGTTAATCTAGGCCGAAGGCACACCTAAGTCAACGTAATACTTCCTTGAAACACTTTGGTATTGCTCCTAGATCAGAATACAAATAATGAATCATAGCACATGGAGCCATCTCATTATCTTCCTCTAAAGATAAAATATGGTAGAATAACCGATCTTTACATCAGTTGATGGAAGAGCCCAATGCAACAAAATGCATGTTGGGTCTTTGAAACAGTTCAAATCATTTCGATAATAATAAGTTTGATCTGTTTTACCGAGAAGGTCTACGGTTCGAGTCCGTATAGCCCTATAATCCTAATATATTTTATATTATTTTAGTACAGCTTTCATTTCCTCATAGTTGTGGCCAGGTATCGTAGAAATGAAAGCATTACCAAATCTTCATGTAAATACATAAGATAAGTACAGAAAAAAATTTCAATAGATCTAATCTGTACTTCTCAAATTTCGTATAAATTACTCACCCTTTCTCATTAATAATCGTGGATGAATTAAATATTACTTTTTCTCTTTTCCTGTACATGATCAAAGAGTTAGCGATACGCTTTTGTTTTTGTATACCGAATCCCAATCAATTTAGGAAGTGGAAATCATGACATGATTCCGACTAAAAACTTCAACCTGACCCAACCAAATCTAATCCTAAGTAGCATGGGTCTAAGACGTATTCTTTTCTTGGTCTTAGGTCTTGTATTTGTAGAAAACCCCTGTCCTGACTAATCACTAATCTTTTTTTGGCAGAACAAGATAAACCTTATTGATTGATTCACAAATAATGGAGAGATAATGAATTGGTACTAAAGGATTAACGTTTCTTATTCTATATTCTATGAGTTGGGGGGGGTTGGGGGTTTGATTTGGTCTATTGAATCATTCGATAATATGTAATTCTTTCATTAGAAAATCATTAGAAAATGTAATGTTATGTAAATCTTTTATGATTCCGTCGATTAGATTACTCCACTCTTTGCTATGTTTCATTGTCTAGTATCTAGTATAGGTGTACTGTAAA